GAAGGAGGTATCAGCAACAACTGGTTTTATTACGGGGCAGCTCATGATGTTCATATCGATCTATTATGCGCCTCTGCATCTAGCATTGGGTAGACCTCATACAATAACTGTCCTAGTTCTACCGTATCTTTTGTTTCATTTCTTCTGGAACAATCACAAAAACTTTTTTTATTATGGATCTACTACCAGAAATTCAATGCGTAATCTCAGCATTCAATGTGTATTCCTGAATAATCTAATTTTTCAATTATTCAACCATTTCATTTTACCAAGTTCAACGTTAGCCAGATTAGTCAACATTTATATGTTTCGATGCAACAACAAGATGTTATTTGTAACAAGTAGTTTTGTTGGTTGGTTAATTGGTCACATTTTATTCATGAAATGGGTTGGATTGGTATTATTCTGGATACGGCAAAATCATTCGATTCGATCTAATAAGTACCTTGTGTCAGAATTGAGAAATTCTATGGCTCGAATCTTTAGTATTCTCTTATTTATCACCTGTGTCTACTATTTAGGCAGAATGCCGTCGCCTATTGTCACTAAGAAACTGAAAGAAACCTCAGAAACGGAAGAAAGGGGAGAAAGAAAGGAAGAAAGCGATGTAGAAACAACTTACGAAACGAAGAAGACTAAACAGGAACAAGAGGGATCCACCGAACAAGACAAAGATAACCCAGTTTACGAAGATTCTTATCTTGATACCCATCAAGATAATTGGGTATTGGGAAAACTTAAAGAAGAGAAAAATGAAAAAACTGATTTCTGGTTTGAAAAACCTATTGTCACTTTTCTTTTCGATTATAAACGATGGAATCGCCCGTTGAGATATATAAAAAATGATCGATTTGAAAATGCTGTACAAAACGAAATGTCACAATATTTTTTTTATATATGCCCAAGTGATGGAAAACAAATAATATCTTTTACATATCCGCCCAGTTCATCGACTTTTTCAGAAATGATAGAACGGAAAATTTCTTTGTACACGACAGAAAAACTATCTCACGAGAACCTGTATAATTATTGGGTTTATACCAATAAACAAAAAAAATACAACTTGAACAATGAATTGATAAGTCGAATAAAAATTCTAGAACTAGAAAAAGAGAAGGGATCTCTTGCTTTAGATATGCTAGAAAAAAGGACTAGATTATGCGATGATGAAAATGAACAAGAATACTTGCCAAAAATGTATGATCCTTTTTTGAACGGACCTCATCGGGGAACAATAAAAAAATTTGATTCACGTGCAATCATGAATAATTTAATAACTTCAACAAAAGATACCGTAGAAATGTTTTGGATAAATAAGATTCATGGTCTATTTCATAAAGATTCTAGAGAATTTGAACATCAAAAGAATAAGTTTGACTTTGGCGGGGAATTTTTATTGAATTCCATTGGGTTAACCTCAATCGAAAAATTTTCTTTTAAACGCGCGCAAGGAATTGATTCAGAAAGTCAAGCAAAATCTTTGAAATTTTTATTCGATATAATTACAACCGATCCAAACGATCTAACAAGAATTAGAAAGAAATCCATTGGAATGGAAGAAATAAGTAAAAAGGTTTCTCGGTGGTCATACAAATTGACAGACGATTTGGAAGAAGAGGAAGAAGAAGATGAAGAAGAATCGGCGGAGGATCCTGAAATTCGTTCAAGAAAAGGCAAACGCGTGGTAATTTATACTGATAATGATAAAAGTACTAATTCCAGGGCTAGTAATAATACTACTAGTAATACTAACACTAGTGATGAAGAAGAGGAGGTGGCTTTGATACGTTATTCACAACAATCAGATTTTCGCCGCGGTATAATCAAAGGATCCATGCGTGCTCAAAGACGTAAAACAGTTACTTGGGAAATATTTCAAGCAAATGTACATTCTCCACTTTTTTTGGATCGAATAGACAAAACATTTTTTTTTTCGTTTTTTGATATCTCTGAAACGATTAATCTAGTTTTTAGGAATTGGGTAGGGGAAACCCCAGAATTGCAAATTTCTTATTTTGATGAGGAGGAAGAGACAAAAGAAAAGGAGAAAACAAATGAAGAGAAAGAAGAGGAAAATGAACGAATAGCAATATCAGAAGCTTGGGATACTTTTATATTTACTCAAGCAATAAGGGGTTTCATGTTAGTAACCCAATCTTTTCTTAGAAAATACGTTATATTGCCCTTATTGATAATAGCTAAAAATATTGGACGTATGTTATTATTGCAATTCCCCGAGTGGTACGAGGATTTGAAGGAATGGAATAGAGAAATGCATGTTAAATGTACCTATAATGGTGTTCAATTATCAGAAACAGAATTTCCCAAAAATTGGTTAACAGATGGTATTCAAATAAAGATTCTATTTCCTTTCTGTCTGAAACCTTGGCGAAGATCTAAGATACGATCTCATCATAGAGATCAGCAAATGACTAAAAAAGAGAAAAAAGATAATTTTTGTTTTTTAACAGTCTGGGGAAGGGAAGCAGAACTACCTTTTGGGTCTCCCCGAAAACGACCTTCTTTCTTTGAACCAATTTTAAAAGAACTCGAAAAAAAAATGATAAAAGTGAAAAAGAAAATTTTTCAAGTTATAAGGGTTTTCAAAGAAAGAAAAAAGCGGTTTCTAAAAGTTTCAAAAGAAAAAACAAGGTGGGTCGCCAAAATAGTTCTAGTTATAAACCTAATAATGAAAGAACTTGAAAAAAGAAACCCCCTTTTCTTGTTGAAATTGAGGAAGGTGGAAGTATATGAATCGAATGAAAACAGAAAAGATTCCAATATAAATAATAAGATTATCCGCGAATCGACCATTCGCGTTCGATCCACGAGTTGTGTAAATGAAAATTATTTACTCATAGAAACAAAAATGAAAGATCTTGCTAATAAGACAACCACAATTAGGACTCAAATAGAAGGAATCACAAAAGACAAGAAAAAAAAAGTTCTAACTTGTGATGATAAAAGATCGGAATCACAGAAGGATTTTTGGCAAAAATTCAAAAGAAAAAATATCCGATTAATACGCAAATCGTATTATTTTATGAAATCCTTCATTGAAAAAATATACACGGATATATTACTATGTATCATTAAGATTCCAAGGATCAATGCACAACTTTTCTTTGAATCAATAAAAAAAATCATCAATAAATCCATTTTCAACGACGAAACGAATCAAGAAGGAATTGAGAACACAAATCAAAATACAATGAACTTTATTTCTACTATAAAAAAGTCGTTTTCTAATACTAACATTAATAATAATTCTAATATTTATTGTGACTTATCTTCCTTGTCTCAAGCATATGTATTTTACAAATTATCACAAAATCAATTACTTAACAAGTATCATTTGAGATCTGTACTTCAACATCACGGCACCTATTCTTTTCTTAAGGATATAATCAAGAATTATTGTACGACACGAGGAATATTTTATTCCAAATCAAGACATAAGAAAATTGATAAGTATGGAATGAATAAATGGAAAATTTGGTTAAGGGGTCATTATCAATACAATTTATCTCAGACTAAGTGGTCTCACTTAGTAGCGAAAAAGTGGCGAAATAGAGTCAATCAATGTCGTATGATTCAAAAGAAAAACTCAATGAAATTGGATTTATATAAAAAAGAAAAAGACCAATTAATTCATTACATGAAACAAAATTACTATGCGGTGGATTCGTTGATGAGTCAAAAAGTAAAATTGAAAAAGCATTACGGATATGATCTTTTATCATATAAATATTTTAATTATGTGGATAGTAAGGACTCTTATATTTATGGATCAGCATTACAAGTAGAGGACAAAAAAATTCCATATAATTTCAATACACCGAAACCCGAATCATTTTATGGATTGATAAGTATAGCTATTAGTTATTATTTAGAAAAAGGATCTATTATTGATACAGACAAAAATATGGATAGAAAAATTTTTGATTGGAGAATTCTCCATTTCTGTATTAGAAATCATATCGATATTGAGACCTGGACCAATACGCATATCGACACCAAGATTCATCAAAATGCTAAAACTAAAAATTCTCAAAAATTTGAAAAAAAAGATCTTTTTTCTTTTACGATTCATCATAAAATCAACCCATCCAATCAAAAAAGAATTTTTTTTGATTGGATGGGAATGAATCAAGAAAAGTTATATCGTACCATATCAAATATAGAACCTTGGTTTTTCCCAGAATTTGTGCTACTTTTTGATGCGTATAAGATTAAACCGTGGATCATACCAATCAAATTACTAATTTTGAATTTCTGTGAAAATATTAGTCAAAGTGAAAAGATCGACGTAAATAAAAAAAAAAATCTTCCTATATTAACTAATAAAAAAGTATATCTTGAATTAGAAAATTCCAACAAAAAAAAAAACGAACAACAAGGTCAAGGAGATCTTGTATCAGATCTACAAAAACAAAAAGAAAAGAAAGATGTAAAAGAAGATTACACGGGAGCAGACATTAAAAAGGGTAGAAAGAAAAAACAATCCAAGAGCAAAAAAGAAGCAGAACTCAATTTTTTCCTAAAAAAATATTTTCTTTTTCAATTAAGATGGGATGACCCCTTGAGTCAAAGAATGATCAATAATATCAAGGTATATTGTCTTCTACTTAGACTGATAGATCCAAAGGAAATTGCTATATCCTCAATTCAAAGAGGAGAAATGCATCCGTATGTAATGTTGATTCAAAAAGACCTAACTCTTACAGAATTGATAAAAAGGGGAATATTTATTATCGAACCAATTCGTCTATCTATGAAAAGAGATAGAAAATATATTATATATCAAACTGTAGGTATTTCATTGGTTGATAAGAATAAGCACCAAATTAATGAAAAATGCATAATAAAAAATGGATATGTTGATAAAAAGAATTTTGATGGATCCGTTGCACGACACAGCAATACGCTTATGAATAGAAACAAAAATCATTATGATTTCCTTGTTCCTGAAAATATTCTATCCCCCAGATGTCGTAGAGAATTGAGAATTCTAATTTGTTTCAATTCCCGGAATTGGAATGTTGTGGATAATAGAAATTCAATATTTTGCAATCAAAACAACATAAAAAACTGTGGACAATTTTTGAACGAGGAAAAGCATCTTAATACAGATGCAAAAAAATTCATTAAATTAAAATTGTTTATTTGGCCCAATTATCGATTAGAAGATTTAGCTTGTATGAATCGTTACTGGTTTGATACCAATAACGGCAGTCGTTTCAGTATGTCAAGAATACATATGTATCCACGGTTCAGAATCACTTAATAGTATATTTCCTATATATCTAACGCAGAAGATATTTGGTAAATAAAAGCCGAAAAATATATGCATACGCTATGTTACATTCTGGTACATGATACCGATTTAATTATGTATCCATTGGATCTAGTAAGAAATCGACAGAATCCTCTTTTTAGGTAAAAAAAAAATTATTCTCTTCCCTGAATGCATAAATGTATCATCCCTTTCTATCCAAATCAAATTTGCAATTTGATTTGGATAAAATAAAAAAAAAAAAATATATTGTATATGAAGAAATCAAAAATTTTTGTGTATCTAGATTCAAATAACTGGAAATAACTGATATAATAATAATAAAATTATTATTTTTCCTGATCGGTCAAATCCACGAAAAAAATAGAAAAACTTGTTTTTATGGTAAAAAATTCATTCATCTCAGCTATTCGACAAGAAAAAGAAAAAAACTGCGGATCTGTTGAATTTCAAGTATTCAGTTTCACCGATAAAATACAGAGACTTACTTCACATTTGGAATTACATAAAAGAGATTTTTTGTCGCAAAGAGGTCTACGAAAAATTCTGGGAAAACGTCAACGGCTGCTAGATTATTTGTCAAAGAAAAATAGAATACGTTATAAGAAATTGATTGGTCAGTTGGGTATTCGGGAGTCAAAAACTCGTTAATTTTAAGATTGGTTTGAATTTTGTTCTTTAGTTATTAGTTAATAGTAGTTATTAGATTTTTCATTTTGATGAACCTCATTTTGATAAATTCATGGAATAATGAATTAAGGAAAAAAAGATATGACTGTACCGGCTACAAGAAAAGATCTCATGATAGTTAATATGGGTCCTCACCACCCATCAATGCATGGTGTTCTTAGACTGATCGTTACTTTCGATGGTGAAGATGTTATTGACTGTGAACCCGTATTGGGTTATTTACACAGAGGGATGGAAAAAATAGCGGAAAATCGAACAATTATACAATATTTGCCTTATGTAACACGGTGGGATTATTTAGCCACTATGTTCACAGAAGCAATAACAGTAAATGCACCAGAACGATTGGAAAGTGTTCAAGTACCTAAAAGAGCCACTTACATTAGAGTAATTATGCTAGAACTGAGTCGTATAGCTTCTCATTTGTTATGGCTTGGACCTTTTATGGCGGATATCGGTGCACAGACTCCCTTTTTCTATATTTTCAGAGAAAGGGAATTGTTATATGATCTATTCGAAGCCGCTACAGGTATGCGAATGATGCATAATTATTTCCGTATTGGGGGAGTTGCTGCCGATCTACCTTATGGTTGGATAGATAAATGTTTGGATTTCTGCGATTATTCTTTAACAGGAATTGTTGAATATCAAAAACTTATTACGCGGAATCCTATTTTTTTGGAACGAGTTGAAGGAGTGGGCATTATTGGTGGAGAGGAAGCAATAAATTGGGGTTTATCAGGACCGATGCTACGAGCTTCTGGAATCCAATGGGATCTTCGTAAAGTTGATCATTATGAGTGTTATAATAAATTCGATTGGGAAGTCCAATGGCAAAAAGAAGGAGATTCACTAGCTCGTTATTTAGTACGAATCGGTGAAATGAAGGAATCTATAAAAATTATTCAACAGGCTCTAGAAGGAATTCCCGGAGGACCCTATGAGAATTTAGAAGTTCGACGCTTTGATAGAGCAAAAAATCCCGAATGGAATAATTTTGAATATAGATTTATTACTAAAAAACTTTCACCCAATTTTGAATTGTCGAAACAAGAACTTTATGTGAGAGTAGAAGCCCCAAAAGGGGAATTAGGAATTTATTTGATAGGAGATAGTAGTGTTTTCCCCTGGAGATGGAAAATTCGTCCACCCGGTTTCATCAATTTGCAAATTCTCCCTCAACTAGTTAAAAGAATGAAATTGGCTGATATCATGACGATACTAGGTAGTATAGATATCATTATGGGAGAAGTTGATCGTTGAAATGATAATTGATACAACAGAAGTAGAAGTACAAGCTATCAATTCTTTTTCTAGATCGGAATCCTTAAAAGAAGTCTATGGACTCATATGGATCTTTGTTCTTATTTTCACCCTTCTATTGGGAATCACAATAGGGGTACTAGTAATTGTGTGGTTAGAAAGAGAAATATCCGCAGCAATACAACAACGTATTGGGCCTGAATATGCCGGCCCGTTAGGAATTCTTCAAGCTCTAGCGGACGGGACAAAATTACTTTTTAAAGAGGACCTCCTCCCATCCAGAGGAGATATTCGTTTGTTCAGCATGGGACCGTCTATAGCGGTCATATCAGTTCTACTAAGTTATTTAGTAATTCCCTTTGGATATCACCTTGTTTTGGCCGATCTCAGTATAGGTGTTTTTTTATGGATCTCCATTTCAAGTATTGCTCCTATTGGACTTCTTATGTCAGGATATGGATCGAATAATAAATATTCCTTTTCAGGTGGTCTACGGGCTGCTGCTCAATCTATTAGTTATGAAATACCATTAACTCTCTGTGTGTTATCAATATCTCTACGTGTGATTCGTTGGAACATGGTTATTTTCCCTCCTCTCTAGAAATAAAGTAAAGAGGTTGAATATATTGAATGGATATTTTCATTTTTTATTCATCATTAGGGTTGATGAGTTAAGCTAGATAGTTATATGAGTAAAATCAAACTGCTTAGAAATTTGCAGTAAGAAGATAAAATCTCGTTCCCTATGTACAAGAATATAAACATAAGCAGTGTAAACTGTTTACCCCAAGATTAAGATTCTTTGACTCATTATCATATCTTGAAGCGGGTACAAAAGATCAACTGTATGGGGTTTCCACTACTATCTTGTATGTATTACCATACCCCGGATCAATCAAAAATCAGTGGACAGTTAGTAACACCAAGGTACACAAAAGATTAGTAATGGAGATAACGTAAGGTATCAAAAAAGGGTATTTTTGCGGAAAACTGTGGATAAAACGAATCATAATGAGGACTTTAAGTTGGTAGAAATGACCAAGCAGTACTTCCCCATGATTCCGATCTAGAGTATGCTCCTATTCACTGATTAAAGAAATGACTATCAAAAACGAATTAATCCTTTATTGTAATTGTATTGTTTTTCAGAGTACTCCCTCCTCTGAGAAAGAAGAACAGGAACAAAAGAAATGAAATGCAAAAATAGAATGAGAAAAATGAAAAATAATAAATAAAGATCTTTATTTATTATTTCTTTTCCCCACCCATATCTATACATACATATGGAATTCTTATCATGAATTTAGAATTAATGCCCAATTCTTTCTAATTCTTTCTTTATACTTTATAGTTTTTCTTTATAGTTATAGTTATTGATAGAACATATTTATTGATATAACGAGTATTTTATTGAAGGATTAAGTTATTACCGAACAAAGAGAAATTGAAATTCTAAAGGATAAGATCAATTCGGAAGCACCCTTTTTTATTCTAGCAGACGGAATTTCATTGGTCTAATTTTGGACTCCCGATGTATATTTATTCTATTTACTATCTAAAGATAGTGATAATACCGAACAAGTCCTTACATTTATTTGTGACCATAGAGGAGCCGTATGAAGCTGAGGTCTCATGTACGGTTTTGAAATAGCGATGCGAACAGTGATGTTATTATCGACTATGATTATCTAATAGTTCAAGTACAGTTGATATAGTTGAGGCACAGTCAAAATATGGTTTTTGGGGGTGGAATCTTTGGCGTCAGCCTATAGGGTTTATTGTTTTTCTAATTTCTTCTCTAGCAGAATGTGAGAGATTACCCTTTGATTTACCAGAAGCAGAGGAGGAATTAGTAGCAGGTTATCAAACGGAATATTCAGGTATCAAATACGCTCTATTTTACCTTGCTTCTTACCTAAATTTATTAGTTTCTTCATTATTTATAACAGTTCTTTACTTAGGCGGGTGGAATTTCTCTATTCCGTACATATCCATTCCTGAACTTTTCGGAATAAATAAAATGGCTGGAGTCTTTGGAATGACAATTGGTATATTTATTACATTTGCTAAAGCTTATTTGTTTCTGTTCATTCCTATCACAGCAAGATGGACTTTACCTAGGATGAGAATGGACCAGCTATTAAATCTTGGATGGAAATTTCTTTTACCTATTTCTTTGGGTAATCTATTATTGACAACTTCTTCCCAACTTGTTTCACTATAAATAACAGAATAGGATAACGATATTCCAGATTCATAAACGATCTCAAACAAGAGAAAGAAACATCAATTTATTCACGGAGATCCACAATATGTTCCCTATGGTGACCGGGTTCATAAATTATGGCCAACAAACAATACGAGCTGCAAGGTACATTGGTCAAAGTTTCATAATTACCCTATCCCATACAAACCGTTTACCTGTAACTATTCAATATCCTTATGAAAAATCGATCACATCAGAGCGTTTCCGTGGTCGAATACACTTTGAATTTGATAAATGTATTGCTTGTGAAGTATGTGTTCGTGTATGTCCCATAGATCTACCCGTTGTTGATTGGAGATTTGAAAAAGATATTAAAAAGAAACAATTGCTTAATTATAGTATTGATTTTGGGGTCTGTATATTTTGTGGTAACTGTGTCGAGTATTGTCCAACAAACTGTTTATCGATGACTGAAGAATATGAACTTTCCACTTATGATCGTCACGAATTGAATTATAATCAAATTGCTTTGGGTCGGTTACCAATGTCAGTAATTGGAGATTACACAATTCAAACAGTTATGAATTCGACTCAAATCAAAATGGAAAAAGATAAACCCCTTGATTCAAGAACGATTACCGATTACTAAGATTTTCTTTTGAAATATTTGAGATAAAGGAGCCAAGTCTCTTTTATTTTGGTTGGTCGGAAACTACAAAACAAATAATAACTAATAACTATTGATTGTTGAGAATTACTCTTTGATTTAAAGCGAGAATATGTTTTCGTGATGATTTCTAAATATAAAATTCCAACTATTCTTTTCTTTTTTCTTTCAGATAAAAAAGAGTATTATTGGCCAATAACTTTATCTATATCTACGTTAATCCATATTAAGCTTTAATTCAATTAGGAACCCATCATATACAAGAAAAAAATAAGGGTAACACCCTTCTCTTTCCTGGACTATTTAGTAAGGTCATGAAATATTTCGACTTATTTATCTGTTATACATAATGGATTTACCTGGACCAATACACGATATACTTGTAGTGTTTCTGGGATCATTTCTTATATTAGGAGGTCTAGGAGTAGTATTATTTACCAATCCAATTTATTCTGCCTTTTCATTGGGATTGGTTCTTGTTTGTATATCCTTATTCTATATTCCATCAAACTCCTATTTTGTAGCTGCCGCGCAGCTCCTTATTTATGTGGGAGCCATAAATGTCTTAATCATATTTGCTGTTATGTTCATGAGTGGTTCAGAATATTCCAACGATTCCTATCTTTGGACTCTTGGAGATGGGGTCACTTCACTGGTTTGTACAAGTATTCTTTTTTCATTAATTACTACTATCCCAGATACGTCATGGTACGGAATTATTTGGACTACAAGATCAAACCAGATTATAGAGCAGGACCTTCTAAGTAACGTTCAACAAATTGGAATTCATTTATCAACAGATTTTTATCTTCCGTTTGAACTCATTTCTATAATTCTTTTAGTTTCTTTGATAGGCGCAATTACTATGGCTCGTCAATAATAAATACTTAGAATTAATTAAATTATTAGAAATTCAAAATCAAATGAAAAAGGGAAAGTTTTTAGTTTAATCTACTGTAAGTACTTCTTTTTTTCTGTAATTGCTCGATTCTAGTCAATCAAATCGGTTGAATTGTTGTTCATATTGAAATGAATCGGGGTTCATGAGGAGTTAGTCAATGATGTTCGAACATGTACTTTTTTTGAGTGTCTATTTATTTTCGATCGGTATCTATGGATTGATCACAAGTCGAAATATGGTTCGAGCACTTATGTGTCTTGAGCTTATACTAAATTCGGTTAATATTAATCTCGTAACATTTTCTGATATATTTGATAGTCGCCAATTAAAAGGAGACATTTTCTCAATCTTTGTTATAGCCATTGCGGCGGCGGAAGCAGCTATTGGGCTAGCTATTGTTTCATCGATCTATCGTAACAGAAAATCAACTCGTATCAATCAATCTAATTTGTTGAATAATTAGTCATAACTATCATATAAATAAAGACATAATATATAATATAATATATATAAATTTTATAATATATAAATATAAAAATATATAAAAAAATATATAAAAAAATATATAAAAAATTTTATTTAAATTATTTCATTTTTTTTTTTTTTTTTATTTTATAGTAATATGTATAGTAATGTGGAAATATATTACTATTGATATTGAAATATTGACGATCCGTTGGCCAATGTGAAGTCTCACGTGTGACTTGTATGATCATGGTTGTTGAAACGTAAATCAAAGTCTCTTGGTCTTTTCTCATGAACAGATTTAGAAAAATATTAATTCTTAAGATTTTTTTGATAAACCACCGATTCGTCTGGTGTCTACAATATCAATTATATAATTCATTTACTACTGATTTTACTTTACCAGATCGAAATTTTTTATGTTCAAAACTGGAATTTATAGACCCAATGTCGCATTCAGTAAAAATTTATGATACATGTATAGGGTGTACTCAATGTGTACGAGCCTGCCCCACAGATGTATTGGAAATGATACCTTGGGACGGATGTAAAGCTAAGCAAATTGCTTCCGCGCCAAGAACCGAGGACTGTGTAGGTTGTAAGAGATGTGAATCCGCCTGTCCAACAGATTTTTTGAGTGTCCGTGTTTATTTATGGCATGAAACAACTCGCAGCATGGGTCTATCTTATTGATACGTTATAAAAAACTCCACTTGAATCATTTGATTCCTTTTTACCGACAAAAGCCCGTACTCGATAAAATATATTATTCCGAGCACGGGTTTTTGGCCAAAACGTATCTTGTCTTTATCACGAGTTATTTCCCTTGGTTAACAATACTTGTAGTTTTGCCGATATTCGCGGGTTCTTCAATTTTCTTTCTCCCTCATAGGGGGAATAAAGTCTTTAGGTGGTATACTTTATGTATTTGTATGGCAGAACTCCTTCTAACAACCTATGTATTCTGTTATCATTTCCAATTGGATGATCCGTTAATTCAATTAGAGGAGGATTCTAAATGGATAAATATTTTTGATTTTCACTGGAGACTGGGAATCGATGGACTTTCCATAGGACCCATTTTACTGACCGGATTTATCACTACTTTAGCTACTTTAGCAGCTTGGCCGGTTACTAGAAATTCACGATTGTTCTATTTCCTGATGTTAGCAATGTACAGTGGTCAAATAGGATTATTTTCTTCTAGAGACCTTTTACTTTTTTTTATCATGTGGGAGTTAGAATTAATTCCTGTTTACTTACTTTTATCCATGTGGGGAGGAAAGAAACGTTTGTACTCGGCTACAAAGTTTATTTTGTACACTGTGGGGGGTTCCATTTTTCTCTTAATAGGAGTTCTAGGTATGGGTTTATATGGTTCCAATGAACCGACATTGGATTTTGAAAGATTAGCTAATCAGTCATATCCTGTAACATTAGAAATAATATTATATTTGGGTTTTCTTATTGCTTATGCCGTCAAATCACCGATTATACCCCTACATACATGGCTACCAGATACCCATGGAGAAGCACATTACAGTACATGTATGCTTCTAGCTGGAATCTTATTAAAAATGGGAGCATATGGATTGATTCGGATCAATATGGAATTATTACCGCACGCCCATTCTATATTTTGTCCCTGGTTGGTGATAGTAGGGACAATGCAAATAATTTATGCAGCTTCAACCTCGTTCGGTCAACACAATTTTAAAAAGAGAATAGCCTATTCTTCCGTATCTCACATGGGTTTCACAATTATAGGAATTGGTTCTATAACCGACATGGGACTCAACGGAGCCATTTTACAAATACTCTCTCATGGATTTATTGGTGCTGCACTTTTTTTCTTGGTGGGAACGAGTTGTGATAGAATACGTCTTGTTTATCTAGACGAAATGGGGGGGGTATCCATCCCAATGCCAAAAATATTTACCATGTTTAGTAGTTTCTCGATGGCTTCTCTTGCATTGCCAGGAATGAGTGGTTTTGTTGCGGAATCAGTAGTATTTTTGGGAATAATTACCAGCCCAAAATATCTTTTAATGCCCAAAATGCTAATTACCTTTGTAATGGCAATTGGAATGATATTAACTCCTATTTATTTATTATCTATGTTACGTCAGATGTTCTATGGATACAAATTATTCAATGCTCCAAACTCCAATTTTTTGGATTCTGGGCCACGAGAACTATTTGTTTCAATCTGTATCTTTTTACCCGTAATAGGAATTGGTATTTATCCGGATTTCGTTCTCTCGCTATCAGTTGACAAAGTGCAAGCTATCCTATCTAATTATTTTTATAGATAGTTTTGTTTTCATTAATGAGACAGAAAGCAAAGTCTTATAATTTTGAATTTTATTTTAAGATTTTTGAAATCATTCGCTGTACAACACAAAAAAATAAAGTGAATTAGAATTGTAATAAGATGTATCCCAAGTTTTTGAGAACCATTTGAATGATTTCTTGAGTCAAATGGTTCTCAAAAACTCGCACAAAATTTCGTTATATATGGGACGATGTTCTTATGTATTCCTCATGGAATTTATTCAATTAGATATTAATGTGAATGAACCATAACTATGTAGACCTATTCCTAATAGATTGATCCCGAAATAGCATATCCAAATTATAAGAAATCCTATAGAAGCTACAAGTGCCGAATTCGTACCTTGCAAACTTTGATTTGTTCTAGTATGTGAATAAATCGCGAATATGGTCCAAGTAATAAATGCCCAAGTTTCCTTGGGGTCCCAATTCCAATAAGATCCCCATGCCTCATTAGCCCATACTGCTCCAGAAAGAATACCTATGGTTAAAAAGGTAAACCCTAAACTAATGACACGATAACTCCAATAATCCAAACGCTGAGTTAATTGATATTTGTAATAATTTCGAAATGAAAGAAAAGAAGTGTGTTTAAAAACACTTCTTTTTTCGTTCAAGTATTCGATCTTGCCAAAGAAAAATGACTGAATTTTCAAATTTTTGCTTTTACAAAAAATATCGATGTTTTTTCGAAATGTAATGACTAAAAAAGCGACTGAAAATAACGACCCACATAAAAGAGCTGCATAGCTCAATAACATCATACTTACGTGCATCATTAACCACTGAGATTGTAGGGCAGGTACTAATATTGCCGATTGATGCATTTCACTTGAAAGACCCGATGTGGCGAAACCTTGGGTAAAAATGGCACTTGGCGCGGTTATTGCACTTAAATCATTTTTATGATTCCATATCTTGGAAATCATATGAATAATGGAAAAACTCCACGAAAGGAAGATTAATGACTCGTATAAATTACTTAATGGAAAATGTCTCGAAGAAATCCAACGAGTAACTAATAATCCTGTTATAGATAAAAAAGTAGCGATCATTCCCTTTTCCGATGAATCACGTAACCCTATGATTTCGTGGACTAATAGGGTTATCAAATGAATCATAATCACAATTGAAATGATCGAAAAAGAAAGATGAGTTAATATATGTTCTAAAGTCGCAAATATCATACATAAAAAAGGTCCCATTACTGAATTGAAATCGGGAATTAAATACATTATAGGATTCATTCTATCTCTTTTTGAGTATGCCGCCACTCGGACTCGAACCGAGATGCTCTAGCACTGCTTCCTAAGAGCAGCGTGTCTACCAATTTCACCATAGCGGCTTGCTTGAAATAATAATAGTCAATTCATGTTGAATCGTCTAGATCTAAATTCAAGGATTCAATATAGTTTAGTAAACATTAGAACGGATGAATAAGAGCTCCTTTAAACTCAATTCATTTTCAATAATTCTTGGTTAGTGTCATTGTAGGTTCAGTTTTAACAGTCAACTTTTACGCACTATATATATACTAAGTTCTCCCGGAACAATTGGAACTTGAAAGTTTTGTTTTCCATCGAGATAGAGACTAAGATAAGAATTGCCCCCTTCTTCTATTTTTTCTTTATTTATTTTGAATTCGTGAAATCAGATAAATTAAAAACAAATCGTCAAAGAGATTGATTTTCTCACTTAACAAAATGAAATAAATAGGATTTCATATGTATCACATTTTAATTACTAAATTAAAGGAATTTTTCTAACAATTTCGATACTTTCTTAGTATCATTAAGTATTAATTAACTATTAATAATACTCTTTGTTCTTTGTTGTGTACATAATTTCTAATTTATGATAATATCAAACCAATTAGGTCTTGAGTTAGGCATATACTAAAACAAAAGAGTTTTTATATCCATCACAATTTCATTTTCTTTTCCCAATAGAAAAAAGAAAGATTTTTTCTATTGGGAAAAGAAAATGAAAATAATAATAATAATGCTTAGAACCAGCAGGCAGATAAATTCGTATTCTACATATTATAGCAGCTAGTTCTAACTAATCTTGAGGAGTTCAATACATTAGTTAATGGGAATTATTCCTATTCCAAAATTGGGAGTTCTTTGAGCCATGGAAATTCAGATTATTCCAAGATTTTCTTACTTGTTTGTCGCACAAAAAAACTTTTTGAATCTCCGGTAGAAACTGACTTTGCTAAAGAAAAAGCTTTTATGGCAGCTAAATATCCCTTTTTCTTCCAAATATTTCTACGAATACGTTTTTTTGATATAGAAGTACGTTTTTTTGGAACTGCCATTCAAAAAAAAAGTTACTCATTTTTATTGTTGTATGTGAAAGACATGTATTGCTCAAAATGGATTGTTCTTTTTAGTCATTTTCTATACTTAATTCCGTCGATAATTGTTTTTTCTTAACATACAATACAAATGTATTATTTATATATGAATATATACATGCATGTCACGTATAACACACTAAGGAAAAAATAGAGGAAAAGAAGGGAAAATTAGAAAAGGAATTTTTATGACTATTAGTTCTAATTGAATAAGCTCATAGTGCCGTGTCTATAATTTAAGTTCAAACTTTAACTACAACTAGTAGTTAATATGTTAAACAAGACATTCCATTACCTAAGAAGGGGAACTCATTAGTTTTTTTTTAATTCAGTTCTACACGAAGTAGGGAGTATTATAAGATTTCTGATACTTTCTTATTGGATTGGAATCCAATCAATCAGTTCCGCAATGAGTTAGATAATTACTACAAAAAAATTCACTAGAATAATTAGGTCTTTTTTTTTTTTTGTTGATTTATTAATGCATACTATAATCTATATTATACTGTTTTGGTATAATTGTTTTTACTTACTATACTATATATAGTATATGATATGGTTACTTACTATACTATAGTATATGATATGGTTACATATTGCCAGAATAGAATGGTAGTATAGTTGTTGTAGAATGATTCAAAATCTCATATTACCCATTTTAATAAATATCTTTTTTTGTTGATTTTTTTATTGTTCCTTTCGAAAGCGATAAGAATTGGTGAATCGGAAACAATTAAAAAAAAAAAAAATGAAAATTTGTTTTTTATGGAACATACATATAAATATGCATGGATAATACCTTTTCTTCCATTTCCAGTTTCTATGTTAATAGGATTTGGACTTCTGCTTATTCCGACAGCAACAAAAAATATTCGTCGTATGTGGGCTTTTCCAAGTGTTTTGATGCTAAGTATAGCTATGGTGTTTTCGGCCAATCTGTCTATTCAGCAAATAAATGGAAATTTTATCTATCAATATCTATGGTCTTGGACTGTCAATAATGATTTTTCTTTAGAGTTCGGACACTTGATCGATCCACTTACTTCTATTATGTCAATATTAATTACTACTGTTGGAATCATGGTTCTTATTTATAGTGACAATTATATGTCTCACGATCAAGGATATTTGAGATTTTTTGCTTATATGAGTTTTTTCAATACTTCTATGTTGGGATTAGTTACTAGTTCCAATTTGATACAAATTTATATTTTTTGGGAACTTGTAGGAATGTGTTCGTATTTATTAATAGGTTTTTGGTTCACACGTCCAATTGCGGCAAGTGCTTGTCAAAAAGCTTTTGTAACCAATCGTATAGGGGATTTTGGTTTATTATTAGGAATTTTAGGACTTTATTGGATAACTGGTAGTTTAGAATTTCGGGATTTGTTCGGAATAGTTAATAACTTAGTTCGTAATAATGGAGTGGATTCTTTATTTGCTACTCTGTGTATTTCTTTTTTATTTGTCGGTGCAGTTGCTAAATCCGCACAATTCCCTCTTCACATATGGTTACCTGATGCTATGGAAGGACCTACTCCCATTTCGGCTCTTATACATGCTGCTACTATGGTAGCAGCGGGAATTTTTCTTGTAGCTCGGCTTCTTCCTCTTTTCACAGTTATACCTTACATAATGAATCTCATTTCTTTAATAGGCGTAATAACAGTACTATTTGGAGCCACTTTGGCTCTTGCTCAAAGAGACATTAAAAGAAGTTTAGCTTATTCTACAATGTCTCAATTGGGTTATATTATGTTAGCTCTGGGTATAGGTTCTTATCGAGCCGCTTTATTCCATTTGATCACCCATGCCTATTCGAAAGCTTTATTGTTTTTGGGATCCGGATCCATTATTCATTCAATGGAACCCATTGTTGGATATTCACCAGATAAAAGTCAAAATATGGTTCTTATGGGGGGTTTAACAAAATATGTTCCAATTACAAGAATTACTTTTTTATTAGGTACGCTCTCTCTTTGTGGTATTCCACCTCTTGCTTGTTTTTGGTCCAAAGACGAAATTCTTAATGATAGTTGGTTGTATTCACCAATTTTCGCAATAATAGCTTCCTTCACAGCAGGATTAACCGCATTTTATATGTTTCGGATGTATTTACTTACTTTTGATGGACGTTTGCGAATTCATTTTAAAAATTACAGTAGCACTAAAAATACTTCTTTCTATTCAATATCCTTATGGGGAAAAGAAGTACCAAAAGCAGTCAATAGAAATTTACTTTTATCAACAATGAATAATAAGGTATCTTTTTTTTCAAAAGATATATATCGAATTGATGATAATGTAAGAAATAGAGTACGATACTTTAGTACTTACTTTAGAAATAAATACACTTACACCTATCCTCACGAATCAGACAATACTATGTTATTTCCCCTGCTTGTATTGGTACTATTTACTTTATTCATTGGAGCAATCGGAATTAATTTTGACCGAGGAGTAATAGATTTTGATCTATTGTCGAAATGGTTAACTCCGTCCGCGGATTTTTTCCATCCAAATTCGAAGGATTCTTCGGATTGGTATGAGTTTTTGAAAAATGCAGTTTTTTCGGTAAGTATAGCTCTTTTTGGATTATTTGTAGCATCCATTTTATATGGATCTGTTTATTCATCTCTACAGAATTTGGGCTTAGTCAATTCATTTGTGAAGAAGAGCCCCAAGAGAATTCTCTTGGACCAAGTCAAAAATGGTATATACAATTGGTCATATAATCGTGGTTACATAGATATTTTTTATACTAAGATTTTTACTGTGGGTGTAAGAGGATTAGCTGAACTAATTCAGTTTTTTGATAGACATATAATTGATGGAATTACGAACGGGGTCGGTGTTGCTAGTTTCTTTATAGGAGAGGGGATCAAATACATGGGGGGTGGACGGATATCGTCTTATTTATTCTTATATTTATCTTATGTATTAATCTTTTTATTCATTTTTTTATTTTTTTCAATTCTAGTTTTCTAGTCCATCGTTTATAATCGAAAAGAAAAGTGACAATAGGTTTTTCAAACCAGAAATCAGTTTTTTCATTTTTCTCTTCTTTAAGTTTTCCCAATACCCAATTATCTTGATGGGTATCAAGATAAGAATCTTCGTAAACTGGGTTATCTTTGTCTTGTTCGGTGGATCCCTCTTGTTCCTGTTTAGTCTTCTTCGTTTCGTAAGTTGTTTCTACATCGCTTTCTTCCTTTCTTTCTCCCCTTTCTTCCGTTTCTGAGGTTTCTTTCAGTTTCTTAGTGACAATAGGCGACGGCATTCTGCCTAAATAGTAGACACAGGTGATAAATAAGAGAATACTAAAGATTCGAGCCATAGAATTTCTCAATTCTGACACAAGGTACTTATTAGATCGAATCGAATGATTTTGCCGTATCCAGAATAATACCAATCCAACCCATTTCATGAATAAAATGTGACCAATTAACCAACCAACAAAACTACTTGTTACAAATAACATCTTGTTGTTGCATCGAAACATATAAATGTTGACTAATCTGGCTAACGTTGAACTTGGTAAAATGAAATGGTTGAATAATTGAAAAATTAGATTATTCAGGAATACACATTGAATGCTGAGATTACGCATTGAATTTCTGGTAGTAGATCCATAATAAAAAAAGTTTTTGTGATTGTTCCAGAAGAAATGAAACAAAAGATACGGTAGAACTAGGACAGTTATTGTATGAGGTCTACCCAATGCTAGATGCAGAGGCGCATAATAGATCGATATGAACATCATGAGCTGCCCCGTAATAAAACCAGTTGTTGCTGATACCTCCTTCTCGGTTCCTTCTT